TCATACGGCTCGCTCCGCAGTCTTTTGGTTTTAGTGTCCCAGATTAATCTACCATATCTTTAACAGAATAGGATTTACGAGAAATCCATCTGATTTTATATTGGGTTAACCAGAAGAAATTAATTACATAAGTTTCAAACTCTCATTTTGATCAAAAATCTGTTTTTTCTTTTTTCCTATCTTCAGAAGAATAAAGAACAGCTACCCCTTTTTATTGTTATAATCTTCTGAAAGGTAACTATCTCGATTTCATATAGAAATTCGTATAGAATCTTTGAAAAAGACTTTTCTCTAAAAAAAAGAAAGGACTTACTATCTTTGGGATCTGATGCTACACCGCTGCTCAATACCTTAGTAGATCGACTCTATTACATAAGTTGATTCCTAACTTTTATATCATATCATGACATAAGTAAGCAGTTCTTATTGTATCGGCCCGAAAACAAATTTATCTAATTGATCTTTACGGTGTTTCTTCTCTCAATTAGATCCTTTATCCATAGAATCTAGTATATAGGCTGTACCCATTTATTTCGGCTCCTACGAAGTCTGTTTTTTTGCTACAGCTGATAAAAATCGTTGCTTTAGACGATACATATGTAGAAAGCCTATTTTTGCTAGTAAATACTAGCTTGATCTTTCTTCCCTTCTTTCTATAGTGGAGATAGCCGCGCGTAATGACAGATCACGGCCATATTATTAAAAGCTTGCGGTAAGAATGGGTTTCGCTCTAGTGCCCGGAAATAATATTCCAAAGCTTTCGTATGCTCCCCGTTGCTTGTGTGGATAAGTCCTATGTTATAGAGTATATAACTTCGATCATAGGGATCAATTTCTAGTCGCGTAGCTTCATAATAATTTTGTAAAGCTTCCGCATAATTTCCTTCGGATTGAGCCGACATCCGTTACGGTCGTTTATTTTTTTTATTCAATGAATCTCCGTTCCAAAACCGTACGTGAGACTTTCATCTCATACGGCTCCCCCCTTCTGTGCATAGTAATAAAGGGAATAATCCATACTATGTAATTCAAAATCAAAGGGGTTGGGATATTCTCATTATGAACTGACGGGGGCTGGTGTTTTTACAAGAAATCTCTAGCCAGCCTTCCTGCAAGAGGTCCATCTTTTGTGTTAAGAAAAGATGTCGATTCTAGATAGAAATAAATGGTAACTCAAACAATTTCTTTGTCCTCAACGCCTTCTATTTCAGGAATTCGTCACTTCAACGATCTTCGGTGATTATACGGGTATCCAAAATACGAACGAGATGGATGTTTGTTGTCCCAACCACTCTTAGTAGTCCCGATCCCAATAAAATGAGGAAAGGGCTAATTTATAACAAAGGTTTCGTGTTGTTGATTCCTGGGTATAGTGTAGTGCTTCTTCCTTTATGCGACCTATTAGTTAGTACTAGTTAGTACTAGTAAAGTAGGAGTGACCTGCAATACATAAAGAACCACTAGGTTTAACCTTTCGCTCAATACTAGAATCGACAATTGAAGCATCTGAGACTGCATCAATCGTGGATACACGACAGAAGGAATTGTTCTATCTCCAAACTTCACCTTCACCAAGCGTAGATTTATTTCAAGAATTCTTTTCTTTATCCCTAATCATATCTCTTTCTTGTGGGTATAAGGATGAATGAGGGTGGTAAAGTACAAGTAAATAAGAAATTCTATACACTATACATAATTAATATAAATATAAAAAGAGTCAAATCGCACCATCTCTATAATAGGTAAATGCCTCTTTTTCTCCTGAAGTTGTCGGAATTATTCGTAATAAGATATTAGCTACAATTGAAAAGGTCTTATCAATAAAATTTCCATTTATCTGAGATCTAGGCATAGTTTGCAACCCATTCTATAAATTCTTCTCATTTGATTATCCCCCTCGAGGGAAAATGATTTCACAAACAAAGAAATTGTACAGTACGAAATCACATAAAAAGAAAAACAAACAAATTCTAAAAGAAAACGAATTCGAACAAAAAAGATGTTGACCTTCCACCCTAATTGTCCCAAAGGGGCAGGGATAGATAGGAAATATTGAAATCCGATTGACTGGGGTTCATTCCAATTATACCAATAAACGTAACGCTTACTATTTTAGATAAGTTAGATAATAGCTATCCATTTGGATTGAATTGAATGTATACACCAATGGGAATAAAAAAATCACAGATGACTCATTAATTTGTAATAGATCTATGATATGGGGTAGCTCGTGAAAAGAGTTGTTGTTGAGAAACCGAAAATAACAAAGCAAAGGAGTTTTCGAATTTCTATAGAACCATAGTCTAAGTCTAACTAAACTATAAGTCGAGTCTAAACGTAATTAGAATAACATAATCATAGCATAAAATGGGGTTATTTGATTCATTTCAATTCATTGGCTTAATCTAGTATAAATATAAAAAGAAAATGATGGATCTTTGTCTTGACAAAATAGATATATATATTTTTGATTGGTAATATCTTTACAATCGAAAATGGTATTTTTTTCCTTCCCTAGAAGTTGACTTTGTTTGATGAAAAGTTTTCGATTTCGAATTGATTGGCCGTGTCTGTATTGCAATAATTCAAAAGAATATGAATAACTCGCTATTCAATCGGTTTCTGGGCCATAATCCTAATCCTAAGATTATATAGGAAAGGTGGCCGAGTGGTTCAAGGCGTAGCACTGGAACTGCTATGTAGACTTTTGTTTACCGAGGGTTCGAATCCCTCTCTTTCCGAATCTTATCTTATTCTAATTCACCAACAGTAGCGGTATCGACCACAATCTATCTAATAGCAATCGATACCATTCTATCCAACGGTAATTCTAGAGATTCTCTATTCCTTTCCTAAGCACTTTGGTTGGTATCGGAAATTTCGAAAAAAAAAAAGAATAGACAAGGGGTGAGAATCTTACCGCTAGTTGTAATACAAGAATCGTAGAAAAATACGGACTTAATCCACTCTACTTCGGAAAAGGGGATCCAAATTGTCCGAAGATTTGTGTTCTTTTTATTTGATTAGGATCAAGTCTGACGTGAATAATATTCCACAACTAGCAACTCATTGATTTTTAAACCGACCCATTTACTATCTATTATTTGATTTACTACCCCTTTATATTGGGACGAGTCAAGAGTCAAATGTTTTGGCAATTCTTCGCGGGAAGCAGAATCCATAGAATTTTGAACCAGAACTTTGGATCTTTGTTCATTTCTCGTAGTAATAATATCGCGAGGTTTACAGCGATAACTTGGGATATCTACTATACGCCCATTAACTAAAACGTGTCTGTGGTTAACTAATTGTCTGGCTCCAGGAATGGTCGAGGCCATGCCCAATCGAAAAAGGATGTTATCCAAGCGCATCTCAAGTAGTTGTAGTAAAACCTGACCCGTTGATCCTTTGGCTTTTCCAGCGATACGAACATATCTAAGTAATTGTCGCTCTGTTAGCCCATAATGAAAGCGCAATTTTTGTTTTTCTTCTAAACGAATACGATATTGAGATCTTTTCCCGGAACGCGGTTGACTTCTAAGACTACTTTCAGATCTAGGTCTTTTACTAGTGAGTCCCGGTAAAGCCCCCAAACGGCGTATTTTTTTGAAACGAGGCCCTCGGTAACGAGACATAAAAACTCCTTATTTTAAAAAAATAGAAAATTAAAAAAAATGAAAAATGGACAGAATAAACTTAAATTAAGACTGAACTAAACGATAAACAAAGGCAAATCCGCTGAAATACTACAAAGAAGAATGAAATGAATTGTATTCTATATATGGAAAATATTGTATATGTATACATAGGAAGTTAAGTGCCCCCTCCTTATTTTTTCTGTATGGATCTAAATCCCCCGTTTTTATCCATAGTTGGAAGTTCCTACAACATAAAAAATCCATTATCCGACGTTTGGAGAAAAGGGGAGGAGCCTTTTCAATATTCCTTGATCTCAAGAAGACGTTGTTATTTTCAATCATGAAAAAAATCGAACAAATAGAACAAGCCGGCTATCGGAATCGAACCGATGACCATCGCATTACAAATGCGATGCTCTAACCTCTGAGCTAAGCGGGCTCGCATAAAAAGAAAAAGTGCATAGAAATTCGGAAAACGCGGGGATCTTGGCTATATTCTATGAATTTTATTCTATTCATTAATGAATAGAATAAAATACATTTTTTCATTAAATGAGTTATTTAACTATTAAAATTATAATACTATTAAAATTAGATTATAATAGTTATAATAATTAACTATTAAATTAACAAGAGTATTCCAAATTTGAAGAGTTTTGTTTATGAACAATATTATCCCTAACTATTATTAGTTCTAATAGTGATTAACTATAGATATATTATATTAGCTATAACAAGATATATTATATTAGCTATAACAGATTATAGAAATTCTATAAGATTCGAGTGTTAATCTAATAGATTAGACTATTAGGTAAATTAAATAGAGGATAAGATAAGGATAAAAATAAATAGAAAGGTAGAGATAGGGTTGCAATTCATATAATAATGAGATATTCCTACGGTTTCGTTCGGAAAGGTAGGAGATAGGACGACAAAAAAGAAGAATCAATATCGACCGTTCCAGTATTATAAACAAAAAAGTGCGAGAAGAATTAGAGCGGAAAAGGCATATATATATATACGGGATAGGTCCACCCATATTGAATTGCAGATCTATCATTGATAGACTCTTTTTGGATTGGGCCGAACAAATACAAATATGCGCATCGAGTCTTCCTAACGAGACGAAAGAAGATAGACAAGAAATAGAATATGAATATGAAGTAGACGCTTTTTCGATATAGGGGTAAGTATATTATCTAGTGAATTACAAGGTTCCAGCCAAACTAAATGAAAGAGGAGGGTTGGATCACAATAGGACCCCTGTCTTATAAGGATAAGTAGGTGTAAAGGGGGATATGGCGAAATTGGTAGACGCTACGGACTTGATTAGATTGAGCCTTGGTATGGAAACCTACTAAGTGGTAACTTCCAAATTCAGAGAAACCCTGGAATAAAAAGTGGGCAATCCTGAGCCAAATCCTATTTTTCGGAAAACACGAGTTCAGAAAGCGAAAAAGGGATAGGTGCAGAGACTCAATGGAAGTTGTTCTAACGAATCAAATGGGGTTGCCTTTACCTTTATTAATTGCATTGGTATAGGAATCCTTCTACTCCATAAAATAAGAGAAAGAATTACCCTGGATGCGTACTGAAATAGCAAAGATTCATCACGACCTGAATTCTTTTTTTTTTTTCAGAAAAATTCTGAAATTGTTCTGAATTGATTCCAGAGGGAAGAATCAAATATTCAGTGATCAAATCGTTTACTCCGGAGTATGATGGATCTTTTGAAGAACTGATTAATCGGACGAGAATAAAGATAGAGTCCCATTCTACATGTCGATACTGACAACAATGAAATTTATGGTAAGAGGAAAATCCGTCGACTTGAAAAATCGTGAGGGTTCAAGTCCCTCTATCCCCAATAATAATAATCCCTATTTGACTCCCTAACCATTTATCCTCTTTCTTTTCTTAGCCAGCGATTCCAAGTTTTCTATGTTTATTACTTATTCTACTCTTTCACAAATGGATCGGTCAGAAATCTTTATCTATTCTCAAAAATCTTGTAATAGATATTATCTACGTTAAAATATACGGTAAAACCCATACTATGCTATGGTAAAAATTTCCATCCCATTTATTATGGACTCACTTACAGTCCATATCATTACTCCTACATTTACAAGGTCTTCTTTTTTCTGAAAATCCAAGCAAGAAATTCCAGTGCTTTTTGAATTTCTTTAATTGACATAGACCAAGTCCTTTAGTAGGATAGTAATAATAATGTGTCGGAAATGGTCGGGATAGCTCAGCTGGTAGAGCAGAGGACTGAAAATCCTCGTGTCACCAGTTCAAATCTGGTTCCTGGCACGTAGTTAATGTATCCAATGGATACTCATCTAAATGAATCGATATTGATCTGGATTGCTGTTCGTTAATGGTCTATGATACATACTTATCCATCCATATGAATAGATATACAGCCGCGTTTTGTAGATGGGTAAAGAAAATGTATATGAATAAAGAAAAATATATAAAACATATATGAGTGAAAAAGAAAAGAATTAGATGCTGCCCCGTCTTCTTTTTTGTTTGTTCATATTGTATCTAGTTCCGATCAAAAAGAACGCTGATACTTCATACATATCACATATCCAATCGAAGTTAGTTAGCTGAGAATCCCCAAAACCTAGTCTAGAGGGATTAAAGAAAGGATAATAAATAATACACAGAATTGATTTCAGATACAGTACAAAAAAATCGGACTCCTTTTCATTTCTGAATTTGGATTTCAGAATTTCCTATTTTCTTTCCGATTCGATTTCTCTATTCGATTTCTTCACTCCTTATTATGTAAGTCTCCGTGGCCCACTTAAGTAATGAGTAATGTGCGCGGTACAAAGTTCATGGTACAGAACTCTTTGGATTCATCCTGAGGCTCCGTTTGCCCCCCAAAAAGAAAATAGATCTATTTCAAATTGGAGAATCTGAATGAAGCTTGATCCCACCTAGAATACGAATAAGAGTTCAGTTACTCTGTTTCATCTGGAGCAGAACGTAAAAGGAGTCCTTGAATATCTGATCTAATCTAAAATCGTAGAAGTTCATAGTAATTTATAATTATTCAATGGGCATCTTGTATTTCATAGAAGTTAGGGGCAATATAATCTTTACGTAAGGGCCAGCCTATCCAACTTTCGGGCATCAAGATACGTTTCAGACGTGGGTGATTCTCATACGAGATTCCCAGCATATCATAAGATTCTCGCTCTTGAAAGTCTGCGCTTTTCCAAATCCAGAAAACAGACGGGATTCTAGTATTTGTCCTTGGGACAAATACTTTGATGCATACCTCTTCTGGTTGATCTATACCATACTGTATTCTCGTAAGATAATATACGCTAGCTAACAACCCGCCAGGCGCTGCATCATAAGCACATTGGGAACGTAGATAATTGTAACCATATGCATATAAAATGACAGCAATGGAGTACCAATCCTCCGGCTTTATTTGTAAAGTCTCTATTCCTTGGTAATCGAAGCCCAAAGATCTATGAACTAGCTCGTGTTTGACTAGCCAAGCAGATAAACGACCCTGCATCTTCTTGATCTCTCCAGCATTTGTACGAATATTTTAAATTTACGATGAAATTTATGAAGATTGATCCGCCACTTGTTATTCTGCACAAACAAATTCCAACTTACCTAATTTACTAATTCATAATTAGGTACTAAACTTTTGTATTTGAAAAAGTTTTCAGAGGCTGTTTCTGGCGTAGATGAAGATTGAGAAAGTAATCCTTGATCGTAATTTCCAATATGAATACTGCGCCCAACATGAGACTTGTGAACATGAAACTTGTGATTGGTAGTAAAATATCGATTTTCCTGTTGAGACCCAATTCTATCTTCA